TATCTTTTTTTGAGCCCGTTTTTAAAGAACTAAAAAAAAAGATAAAAAAATTGAAAAAGAATCATCTTATAGTTCGAAAAGTTTTAAACGAAAAAACAAAAGATTTTATAAATATTTCAAAAGAAACAAAAGAATGGCTCATCAAAAGTATTCTATTTCTAAAAGAAATAATAAAAGAACTATCAAAAAAGAAACCAATTCTTTTATTTGGATTTAAAGAAATATATGAATTGAGTGAAACTAAAAAAGAAAAAGATTCGACAATCAATAACAATAATCCAATGATTTACGAATCGTCCAGTCAAATTAGGTATATTAATTGGACCAATTCTTTATTGACAGAAAAAAAAATAAAAGATCTGACTGATAGAACAAAGACAATCATAAATCAAATAGAAAAGATTACAAAAGACAAGAAAAAAGAGTTTATAACTTCAGAGATAACTATTAATTCTAACAAAACAAGTTATGATAAAAGATTAGAATTAGAAAAAGATATTTCGCAGATATTCAAAAGAAGAAATGTTCGATTAATCCGTAAATCCCATTATTTTTTAATCTTTTTCATTGAAGGGGTATACATAGATATCTTTCTATCTATCATTAATATTCCTAGGATCAATGTACAGCTTTTTCTTAAATCAACAAAAAAAATTATAAATAAATACATTCACGCTAATAAAGCAAAACAAGAAAGAATTGATAAAACAAATCAAAGTATAATTCACTTTATTTCGACTAAAAAAAAAAAAGAGTCATCTTCTAATATTAGTTATACGAATTCGAAGATTTTTTGTGATGTATCCTATTTGTCACAAGCATATGTATTTTACAAATTATCACAAACACAAGTAATTAACTTGTATAAGTTAAGATCTGTTTTTCAATATCATGGAACATATCTTTTTCTTAAAAATGAAATAAAGGATTATTTTGTTGAAGTACACGGAATATTTCATTCCGAATTAAACGATAAGAACTCTGTAATGAATCAATGGAAAAACTGGTTAAGAAGTCATTATCAATACGATTTATCTCAGACCAGATGGTCTAGATTAGTACCACAAAAGTGGCGAAATAGAATCAACCAACGTTGTATGTATCCAAATACAGATTTAAGCAAATGTGATTTATATGAAAAACCAAAATTAATTCATTACGAAAAAAAGAATGATTTTGAAGCGGACTTATTAACAAATCAAAAAAACAAATTAAAAAAACAATATAGATATGATCTTTTATCATATAAATTTATTAATTATAGAGATAAGGGGGACTCATATATTTATGGATATATATCACCATTACAAGCAAATAATAACCAAGTAATTTCTTATAATTACAACACGCATAAACGCAAATTTTTTGATATACTGGGAAGTATCCCTATCAATAATTTTCTAGTAGAAGAAGATATTCCAGATATGGAAAAAAACCCGGATAGAAAATATTTTGATTGGAGAATTCTTAATTTTTGTCTTCGAAATAAGGTCGATATTGATGCTTGGATCGATACCGGCACCAACAGTAATCAAAATACTAAGACTGGGGCTAATAATCATCAAATAATTGATAAAACCAATAAGAAAAGTTTTTTTTATTATCTTAGGATTGATCAAGATCACGAAATCAACCCATCCAACCTAAAAAAAAAAAAAATTGATTGGATGGGAATGAATGTAGAAATACTAAATCGTCCTATCTCAAATCTGGAACTTTGGTTCTTCTCAAAATTTGTGCTATTTTATAATACATATATGAGTAAACCGTGGGTCATACCAATCAAATTACTTCTTTTAAATTTTAATGTAAATAAAGATGTTAGTGAAAATAAAAGCATCACTGAAAAAAAAAAAAGAGATATTTTTATATCATCGAATGAAAAAAAATCTATGGAATTCGAGTTAGAGACTAGAAATCCAGTAGAAACAGAATATGCGGGTCGAGCGGATCTTGAATCACCTCTCTCAAACCACGAAACCCCAGTTGACGAAGATTATGCAGGATCGGAAATGAAAAAAGGTAGAAAAAAAAAGAAATACAAGAACAACACAGAAGCAGAACTTGATTTCTTCCTAAGAAGGTATTTGCGTTTTCAATTGAGATGGGATGATTCTTTAAATCAAAGAATAATCAATAATATCAAAGTATATTGTCTCTTGCTTAGACTGAGAAATCCAAGAGAAATTGCTATATCCTCTATTCAAAGAGGAGAACTGAGTCTAGATATTCTGATGATTCAGAAGGATTTAACTCTTACCGAATTGATGAAAAAAGGCATATTGATTATTGAACCCCTTCGTCTAGCTATAAAAAATGATGGACAATCTTTTTTGTATCAAACCATAAGCATTTCATTGATTCATAAGAGTAAGCACAAAATGAATCAAAGATACCGAGAAAAAAGCTATGTTGATAAAAAAAAAATTGATGAATCCATTGCAAGACATCAAAAAATGACTGAAAATAAAGACAAAAATAATTATGATTTGCTTGTTCCTGAAAATATTTTATCCTCTAGACGTCGTAGAGAATTGAGAATTCTAATTTGTTTAAATTCTAGGAATAGAAAGGGTATGCATAGAAATATGGCATTTTGCAATGGGAATGGGGTAAAAGATTGCTGTCAAGTTTTGGCTAAAAACAAAGATCTTGATACAGAAAAAAATAAAATAATTAAATTAAAGTTATTTCTTTGGCCAAATTATCGATTGGAAGATTTAGCTTGTATGAATCGCTATTGGTTTGATACCAACAATGGCAGCCGTTTCAGTATGGTAAGGATACATATGTATCCGCGATTGAAGATTCGTTAATCGTACATTATATTTTTTGAGATTTCCTGTATCATATCCGGTAATACAAAAACAAAGAGATACACGGGCACATTTTCTTACATTCTATTATGATACATGATATTAATTCAATGACATATTCATTCCATCTAGAAATGAATCAAAGAAGTCTTCTTATTTTTAATTTTAGATAAAAAAAAAAAAAAATAATCTTTTTTTTTTTTTCTTTTTTGAATGCAGAAATATAGTATACTTTTGTATACCTATTCAAATCCAATTAAAAAAAAAAAAGATGGATTGATAAATAATTAATTGGATTTGAAAAAAAAAAAGAAATAAGGAATTCTTAACGAACTTAAGATTATTGTATATACCAAATTAAAATAGATGAGTAGCATTATTATTACTGATCAATAAAAATCTCTATAAAAAAAAAAAAAAAAGAGGGAGGAAGCGAAGCTTTCATTTTATGGTAAAAAATTCATTTATATCCGTTATTTCACAAGAAAAAAAAGAAGAAAACCCAGGGTCTATTGAATTTCAAGTATTCAGTTTCACCAATAAGATACGAAGACTTACTTCACACTTAGAATTGCACAGAAAAGACTATTTATCTCAGAAGGGTCTACGTAAAATTCTGGGAAAACGCCAACGACTGCTGTCTTATTTGTCAAAGAAAAATGGAATACGTTATAAAAACTTAATTAATCAGTTGAATATTCGGGAGTCAAAAACTCGTTAATTTGAAGAATCATTTTGAATTATTTGATTTATTAGATGTTGAATTTTGATGAACTTATTTTCGCTTTAATAAACAATTTATAAAAAAATGAATCGAGGAAAAACCTATGAATGCGCCGGCTACAAGAAAAGACCTCATGACAGTCAATATGGGTCCCCACCACCCATCAATGCATGGTGTTCTTCGACTCATTGTTACTCTAGATGGTGAAGATGTTATTGACTGTGAACCAATATTGGGTTATTTACACAGAGGGATGGAAAAAATTGCGGAAAACCGAACAATTATACAATATCTGCCTTATGTAACACGTTGGGATTATTTAGCTACTATGTTTACAGAAGCAATAACCGTAAACGGACCGGAACAGTTAGGAAATATTCAAGTACCTAAAAGAGCCAGCTATATCAGAGTAATTATGTTGGAGTTGAGTCGTATAGCTTCTCACTTGCTATGGCTTGGACCTTTTATGGCAGATATTGGCGCACAAACCCCTTTTTTCTATATTTTCAGAGAAAGAGAATTAGTATATGATCTATTCGAAGCTGCCACCGGTATGAGAATGATGCATAATTATTTTCGTATCGGAGGAGTAGCGGCTGATCTACCTCATGGCTGGATAGATAAATGTTTGGATTTCTGCGATTATTTTTTAACCGGGGTTGTTGAATATAAAAAACTTATTACGCGAAATCCTATTTTTTTAGAACGGGTTGAAGGAGTAGGCATTATTGGCAAAGAGGAAGTAATAAATTGGGGTTTATCAGGACCAATGCTGCGAGCTTCCGGAATACAATGGGATCTTCGCAAAGTTGATAATTATGAATGTTACGGGGAATTTGATTGGGAAGTTCAATGGCAAAAAGAAGGAGATTCATTAGCTCGTTATTTAGTCCGAATTGGTGAAATGACGGAATCCATAAAAATTATTCAACAGGCTCTGGAAGGAATTCCGGGAGGTCCATATGAGAATTTAGAAATTCGATGCTTTGACAGAGAAAGGAATCCAAAGTGGAATGATTTTGAATATCGATTTATTAGTAAAAAACCCTCTCCTACTTTTGAATTGCCTAAACAAGAACTTTATGTAAGAGTTGAAGCTCCTAAGGGAGAATTGGGAATTTTTCTAATAGGGGATCAGAATGGTTTTCCTTGGAGATGGAAAATTCGTCCACCAGGTTTTATCAATTTGCAAATTCTTCCTCAGTTAGTTAAAAGAATGAAATTGGCTGATATTATGACGATATTAGGTAGCATAGATATCATTATGGGAGAAGTTGATCGTTGAAATGATAATTGATACAACAGAAGTACAAGATATCAATTCTTTTTACAGATTGGAATCTTTAAAAGAGGTCTATGGAATTATATGGGTACTTGTCCCTATTTTTGCTCTTGTATTGGGAATCACAATAGGTGTACTAGTAATTGTATGGCTAGAAAGAGAAATATCCGCAGGGCTACAACAGCGTATTGGACCTGAATACGCTGGTCCTTTGGGAGTTCTTCAAGCTCTAGCGGATGGGACAAAACTACTTTTCAAAGAGAATCTTCTTCCATCTAGGGGGGATACTCGTTTATTCAGTATCGGACCATCCATATCAGTCATATCAATTCTACTAAGTTATTCAGTAATTCCTTTTGGCTATAACATTGTTTTAGCTGATCTCAATATTGGTGTTTTTTTGTGGATTGCTATTTCGAGTATTGCTCCCATTGGACTTCTTATGTCAGGATATGGGTCAAATAATAAATATTCCTTTTTGGGTGGTCTACGAGCTGCTGCTCAATCGATTAGTTATGAAATACCATTAACTCTCTGTGTGTTATCAATATCTCTACGTGCGATTCGTTGAGACAGAAACTTTTCCATATTCCTTTCTTTCTATTTCTAGGAAAGAGGTTCAAAAAATTGAATAGATACCCTTATTTTTTTTTTAGTCATTATATTATTATATAATTCGGAATTTGGATCGATGAACTAAATCAGATAGTTATATGAGTGAAATAAAACAGCTTCCTTTTAAAATGAATTCATATATTTATAAATGAAAATGAAAAAAATTAATATGATTTTCATTTGCAGTAAAAATATTGAGTCTCATTTTCTATGTATAAGAATTAAGCGAAAAAAATAATTATAAGCAACGGTTTACCCCAAGATTGGTTGATCAATCATCCTGTCTTGAAGCGGGCTTAAAAGACCAACCCAACCCTATTGAACTGAACGTTTGTATGATTTACCATACATGTCCTATCATAAGGTAAGTGGAGAGAGAATTGAGAAAAAATGAGTGGATGGTTAGAAACACCAAGATACACAAAGGATTTGTAATTGAGATTATGTAAATTATCCAAAAGAGTATTTATGCATAATAAAAAAAAAAGAATACTAATTGGGGCTTTAAGTTGGTAGAAATAATAAGGCAGTACTCCCCACAATTCCGATTCAGAGTATGCTCCTATCCACCAATAAAATAAATGACTATCAGGAACGAAATAATCCTTTACTTTATTTTGAATCTCCCTTTGCTCAGAAAGAAGAATAGGAACGAAAAATATATATATACAATAATACAATTACAAAAAAAAAAAAAAGAGAGAGATCCTTTTTTAACTATATCCATATTCATGGAGATACAATTCATGTCATAATTAATAAACATTAATAAACAATGTTGTAATGTCTAATTCTTTTTCGTAATCGAAAATGTTGGGTTATTGATATTTCTACAAGGAGTATTTTATTGAAAAATAAAGTTATTGCTCAACAAATTGAATTTATTAAAGGATGAGATCAATTCAGAAGTACCTTTTTCTTTATTATTTTATTATCATTATTCAAATTAAAACAGACAGAATTCGATTGGTCTAATTCGGGACCGTCCTATAGATTTTGATCCTATCTATCCCACAAACATATCAAGAAAAAAACCAACCCGGTCCTTAGATTTATTTATGGCCCTTGAGAAGCCGTATGAGGTGAAAATCTCATGTACGGTTTTGTAATAGCGATGGAAGCAGTAATGTTTTCAACGACTATAATTATCTAACAGTTCAAGTACAGTTGATATAGTTGAGGCGCAATCAAAATATGGTTTTTGGGGGTGGAATTTGTGGCGTCAACCCATAGGGTTTATCGTTTTTCTAATTTCTTCCCTCGCAGAATGTGAGAGGTTACCTTTTGATTTACCGGAAGCAGAAGAAGAATTAGTAGCCGGTTATCAAACCGAATATTCAGGTATCAAATTTGGTTTATTTTACGTTGCTTCCTATTTAAACTTATTAGTTTCTTCATTATTTGTAACGGTTCTTTACTTGGGCGGTTGGAATATCTCTATTCCTTACATATCCGTTTCCGAGCTTTTTGAAATAAAGAAAGCGTATGGGGTTTTTGGAACGACAGTTGGTATCTTTATTACATTAGCTAAAACTTATTTGTTCTTGTTCATTTCTATCACAACAAGATGGACTTTGCCTAGGCTAAGAATGGACCAACTATTAAATCTTGGATGGAAATTTCTTTTACCAATTTCTCTCGGTAATCTATTATTAACAACTTCTTCCCAACTACTTTCACTGTAAATGTAAAAGAATATGATATTCTTTCTATATTCATAACTTATCTCAAACAAGAGAAAGAAATAAGATAAAAATTATTCATAGATATTCACGATATGTTCCTTATGGTAACTGGGTTACTGAATTATGGTCAGCAAACAGTCCGGGCTGCAAGGTACATTGGTCAAAGTTTCATGATTACCTTATCCCACGCAAATCGTTTACCTGTAACTATTCAATATCCTTATGAAAAATTAATCACATCGGAGCGTTTTCGCGGTCGAATCCATTTTGAATTTGATAAATGCATTGCTTGTGAAGTATGTGTTCGTGTATGCCCGATCGATCTACCCGTTGTTGATTGGAAACTTGAAACTGATATTCGAAAGAAACGATTGCTTAATTACAGTATTGATTTCGGGATTTGTATATTTTGTGGTAACTGCGTTGAGTATTGTCCAACTAATTGTTTATCAATGACTGAAGAGTATGAGCTTTCTACTTATGATCGTCACGAATTGAATTATAATCAAATTGCTTTGGGGCGTTTACCAATGTCAGTAGTGGACGATTATACAATTCGAACAATTTTAAATTCGCCTCAACTCAAATAAACTCAATATCAATATATCCATATAATATATAAATATTATATATAAATAAGATATAAATATATATATATAAAATATAAACATATTTATATATATATATTATATATATAAATAAATAATATATCTAGAATATATAAAGAAAAAGAAGATTAATAAATATATTAATAAATATATTGATTAAAACGAATAAACTAAATATACTAAATCTCTTGATTTAATTGTAAATTATTAAGGTTTGGTTTTGATATAAAGAAATGAGGATTCTTTCGTTTTGTTTGGTCAATAACTACAATTCCAATTATTGTTTGTGCAACTATTGGTTGGTTAGTGAGAATCCTGGCTTAATTGGAATTGAAAATCAATTAATATATATATCTGTAATTATTATTTCGAAATATGGTTTCGATAAAAAATGAGATTAGTTCAATTCCAATAACTATACCCACATAAATTAAAACTATACCCACAAAAATTCACACTCCTTAGTATTTAATTCAATTACGAATTTAGCATTCAAAGTCTTTCCCTGGTCGAATCACTAAGGTCATGAAATCTCTATTTATTTATACCGTATTTTACATATAATGGATTTGTCTGAACCGATACACGATTTTCTTTTAGTCTTTCTGGGATCAGTTCTTGTATTAGGAAGTCTAGGAGTAGTATTACTTACCAACCCAATTTATTCTGCCTTTTCATTGGGATTGGTTCTTGTTTGTATATCTTTATTCTATATTTTATCAAACTCCCATTTTGTAGCTGCAGCCCAGCTCCTTATTTACGTGGGAGCTATAAACGTTTTAATCATATTTGCTGTGATGTTCATGAATGGTTCAGAATATTACAAAGATTTTCATCTTGGTACCGTTGGGGATGGGGTTACTTTGATGGTTTGTACAAGTATTTTTGTTTCATTAATGACTACTATTCCAGATACGTCATGGTATGGTATTATTTGGACTACAAGATCAAATCAGATTATAGAGCAAGATTTGATAAGTAATAGTCAACAAATTGGAATTCATTTATCAACAGATTTTTTTCTTCCATTTGAACTCATTTCAATAATTCTTTTAGCTGCTTTGATAGGTGCAATTGTCGTGGCTCGCCAGTAAGAAATCCTTAGAACTCGCAACACCAATACAAATAAAGATTTACAAATTCAAATTTGTTCTATCTTATCACATACATTTCTTTTCAATTAAATTATATGTGAAAAATTGTTTATGTCTAAAATCATTTTAGAATCTTTTTTTTTTTTTTTCATTCGATCTATTACCAATAAAGTCTTTTGTTCCGCGCTTGTTTTATTCTCTAGTCAATGGGAATTGTTGTTCATATTGAAATGAATCGAAATTGATAAGGAGTTGGTCAATGATGCTCGAACATGTACTTGTTTTGAGTGCTTATTTATTTTCTATCGGTATCTATGGATTGATTACGAGCCGAAATATGGTTAGAGCCCTTATGTGTCTTGAACTTATACTGAATGCGGTTAATATAAATTTCGTAACATTTTCTGATTTTTTTGATAGTCGTCAATTAAAAGGAAATATTTTTTCAATTTTTGTTATAGCTATTGCAGCCGCTGAAGCAGCTATTGGACCAGCTATTGTCTCATCAATTTATCGTAACAGAAAATCAACTCGTATCAATCAATCGAATTTGTTGAATAAATAGTATTAATCATCAAAATGAGAATATTGAGATTTTCATATTCAAAAATCTCAATTATCATGTATGATACGTAGTAACGTATGATCGTGTTTGCAAAAACGTAAGAAATCAAAGTATCTTGGCTCTCTCTTATGAGTTGCTCCAGAAGTAGATTGATTAGAAAAATTCTGGTAAATCGTTGATTCATCTGGTGTTTAAATATATCATTCATTTTTAAGTTTACTAGATCGAAAATTTATGATGTTCACAAATTAATAGATCCAATGTCACATTCAGTAAAGATTTATGATACGTGTATAGGGTGTACTCAATGTGTCCGAGCCTGTCCGACAGATGTATTAGAAATGATACCTTGGGACGGATGTAAAGCTAAGCAAATTGCTTCCGCTCCAAGAACGGAGGACTGTGTCGGTTGTAAGAGATGTGAATCCGCCTGTCCGACGGATTTCTTGAGTGTTCGAGTTTATTTATGGCATGAAACAACTCGAAGCATGGGTCTAGCTTATTGATACGTTCTAAAAAACCCACACACAAATCCGTTTGATTTTTTTTTTACTGACAAAAACCCGTGCTAAAAAAAAAAATAAGAAACACGTGTTTCTTATTTTTTTTTTTAGCACGGGTTTTTCTGGCCCAAATGTATCTTATTTTTACCACGAATCTTTTTCCTTGGTTAACAATAGTTGTAGTTTTGCCAATATCTGCGGGTTCCTTAATCTTCTTATTTCCTCATAGAGGAAATAAGGTAATTAGGTGGTATACCTTATGTATATGTATAAATGAACTCCTTCTAACAACCTATGTATTCTGTTATCATTTCCAAATGGATGACCCATTAATCCAATTGACGGAGGATTATAAATGGATCAATCTTTTTGATTTTTATTGGAGATTGGGAATAGACGGACTTTCTATAGGACCTATTTTATTGACTGGATTTATAACTACTTTAGCTACTTTAGCGGCTCGGCCGGTTACTCGGGAATCTCGATTATTCCATTTCTTGATGTTAGCAATGTATAGCGGCCAAATAGGATCATTTTCTTCTCGAGACATTTTACTTTTTTTCATCATGTGGGAATTAGAATTAATTCCCATTTATTTACTTTTATCCATGTGGGGAGGAAAGAAACGTTTGTATTCGGCTACAAAGTTTATTTTGTACACTGCGGGAGGTTCCGTTTTTTTATTAATAGGAGTTCTAGGTATTGGTTTATATGGTTCCAATGAACCAACATTAAATTTGGAAACATCAGTTAATCAATCGTATCCCGTGGCACTGGAAATAATCTTCTATATTGGATTTCTTATTGCTTTTGCTGTCAAATCGCCGATTATATCCTTACATACGTGGTTACCAGACACCCATGGAGAGGCACATTACAGTACTTGTATGCTTTTAGCTGGAATTTTATTAAAAATGGGAGCGTATGGGTTGGTTCGAATTAATATGGAATTATTGCCCCACGCTCATTCTATATTTTCTCCCTGGTTAATTATATTAGGCGCAATCCAAATAATCTATGCAGCTTCAACATCTCTCGGTCAACGTAATTTAAAAAAAAGAATAGCCTATTCCTCCGTATCTCATATGGGTTTCATACTTATAGGAATTGGTTCTATAAGCGATACGGGACTCAATGGAGCCATTTTACAAATAATCTCTCATGGATTTATTGGCGCTGCGCTTTTTTTCTTGGCAGGAACGAGTTATGATAGAATACGTCTTATTTATCTCGACAAAATGGGCGGAATGGCTATCCCAATTCCAAAAATATTCACGGTGTTCAGTGTCTTATCGATGGCTTCTCTTGCATTACCGGGCATGAGCGGTTTTGTTGCGGAATTGATAGTATTCTTTGGAATAATTAACAGTCAAAAATATCTTTTAATAACAAAGATATTAATTACTTTTGTAACTGCAATTGGAATGATATTAACTCCTATTTATTCATTATCTATGTTACGCCAGATGTTCTATGGATACAGGCTTTTTAATGCACCAAACTCTTATTTTTATGATTCTGGGCCTCGAGAGTTATTTGTTTCGATTTCTATCCTTATACCTGTAATAGGTATTGGTATTTATCCGGATTTCATTTTATCATTATCAGTTGACAAGGTAGAAGCTATTCTATCTAATTTTTTTTATAGATAGTTTTCATGAATAAAACAAAAATTGTTTTCATGAATAAAAAACAAAAAAAGATTAAAAGAGCAATCCTATTATTTTGACTAGTAGTGTCCGTTGTACAATAAAAAAAAAGAAATATTTTTTCTTCGCTTAAGCTTTTTTTAATGAATTGAAATTGTAACCTGATATGTTTGGTATTTGCGAGAACCCCTTGAATCACTACATTACTTGATTTAAAGGGTTCTCGACGGCTTATGCAAAATCTTCTTCTACTTATATTTATATAGTATTGGATAGAATATATAGAATATACGCTTCCTATGTTTGTACTAGTCGGGCTTTTTCTTCACTTCAATTCAATTAGATGTAAACGAACCATAACTATGTAGTCCTATTCCTAATAGATTGATCCCAAAATAACATATCCAAATTAAAAGAAAGCCCATAGAGGCCACAATTGCAGAATTTACACCTTCCATATCTTTGTTTTTTCTAGTATGTAAATAAATCGCGAATATGGTCCAAGTAATAAATGCCCAAGTTTCCTTTGGATCCCAATTCCAATATGATCCCCATGCTTCATTAGCCCATACTGCTCCCGAAAGAATACCTATGGTTAAAAAGATAAACCCTAGACTAATAAGACGATAACTCCAACGATCCAATTGTTGAATCAATTGAGACTTGTAAAAATTTCTAGAAGAAAGCAAAGAAGTGTTTTGTAAAACATTGTTGCTTTCACTTAATAATTTATTGCTTTTATCAAGGATCCTTATGACTTTTCGAAATGTAATGACTAAAAGAGCTACTGATAATAAAGATCCACATAAAAGAGCTGCATAGCCCAATACCATCATACTTACGTGCATCATTAGCCAATGGGATTGTAAAGCGGGTACTAATATTACGGATTGATTCATTTCAGTTAAGAGACCCGAAGTAGCAAAGCCTTGGGTAAAAATAACACTTGGCGCAATTATTGTGCTTAAATGATTTTTTTGTTTTTTAAAATACGGAGCCATATGAAAAATGGAGAAACTCCATGAAAGAAAGATTAATGATTCATATAAATCACTTAATGGTAAATGTCCTGAAAAAATCCAACGAGTAACTAATAATCCTGTTATACATAAAAAAGTAACTATCATGCCTTTTTCTGACGAATCATATAATCCTATGATTTCATTGGCTAATAAGGTTATCAAATGAATTGTAATTACAATTGAAACGACCGAAAAAGATATATGAGTTAATATATGCTCTAAAGTTGAAAATATCATATATATAGGGGTCCCCCACTAATACGAATGGAAATCAGAAACTTAATTCATTATAGGACTTACTCTCTTTTAAAAGATGCCATGCCGCCACTCGGACTCGAACCGAGATGCTCTAGCACTGCTTCCTAAGAGCAGCGTGTCTACCGATTTCACCATAGCGGCTTGCTTGCTCAAAATAATAATAACCTATTTTTATTTAATCGTCGAGATTGAAGGAATCAATGCCAATGCAATATTAATTGCAATATTAATAATATTAATTTCGTAAACATGAAATCTTAAACATTTTACATTTTAATTGATGAATTGCAATTTGTTTAAAAAATGGGAATGTTCCAATAATCTTATTATTCTTTTTTTTTTTTAAGTTTAACAGTGGGGTGGGGATGGCATTTTCTTAGTTTATGCTCTCTCAAAATGGGACCGTTTTGACTAGAAAATTCTGACTTCATTAATCGAAGCTAAAAAAAAAAAGACTTTTTTTGATTACAAATTTAGCACTCCAAATAAAGGATTGATCTAAATCAATATTTTTGTATTTGCATAGCTTTTGATTAAGTTTTCGTTGTATGGAGAAGTTACTATTTATAAAACCAATTCAATTAATTAATAAATTTATATTAATTAAGTATTGAGTTAGACATATCATATTAAAAATAGTTTTGATTTCTATCGTAATTGTATCGTACTTCAAAAAATCCTTTCTAAAGATTTATATATCTTTCTTTTTTGATCCATCCTCCAATCCAAAGCATAAGATTCTATTTTTATTACTCAAAATCTTAATTTCTTGGATATAAGATCTAAGATATCAACTAACCACTAAATGGAATAAGTGGAATCTTTTTTTTTGGATTAAAAACGAGAGGTATATATTGATTCTATTTAGTGATAGTGATTTATAGAAATAATGTAATGGTTCATAAAATTCCAAAAACACGTTTTAAACTTAATCCATTAGTTTCAATGACCCATTAGTCTTTTTTTTTACTAAAGATCCTATATCTATTCTTATCTAGTATACTAAATACTAGATAAAAAAAAAAAAGAATACAAAAATTTGGGATTCTTTTTTTATTATGGGGTCGATGGGGAAATAAGAATCCCCATCCAGAAAAAAAGAATACTTAAAATAAAGGTGGAACCTTGTATCTTGTGGTTATTCGTTTCTTTTTTTCAAACAAAAAAAAGTTACTTTTTTTTTTTAGAATTAAGTATACAACAGAATTCTTATTCTAGATATCATAAGAGCAAAATGGATTCAATTTAATATTAATCAGTTCAAAATAAAATAAAAAAAAAAAAAGGGGGGGGAAATCGTTGCTTTTTTTATTTTATTTTCTATTTTTTTATATTTTATAGAAATATAAAATATTAAAAAAGGAATTATATATATTATATATATAATATATATAATCTTATAATATCTAATATATTATTTTTATATAATATAATATCTAAAGATTCTATGAAAAAAAAAACGAAATAAGATTATAAAAATAATAACTATTTCTCGAGTCTGGCTGATTTAGATTAATCCAATGTTTGTATTTCTTGCACAAAAAAACTTTTTGAGTTCCCCGTAGAAAGAGATTTTGCTAACGAAAAAGCTTTCAATGCTGCCCAATATCCCTTCCTTTTCCAAATATTTTTCCGAATCCGTTTTTTTGATATAGAAGTGCGTTTTTTTGGAACTGCCATGAAAAATTTTTACTAGGGTATTTATTGATAAAGTTGGATGTGAAAGACATCTATTGTGAAAAACAAATTGTTCTTTACTATCAATTAGTCATATATCTATTTTTCTCTAGATTATACTCCCTTCATGAATAAAAATAATGAATAAAAATAAATTAATTGATCAAGCTTGAAGAAAAAAAGTGCACCTATTGAATTTTAAAATTCAAATCAGATTGGTAGTGAATCTGTTAAAAGATACATGATCTTAAAAAAGTTTAGTAATTTTTTTTTATGTAAAGTAAACTGTTGAATATCATAGCTTTTTTACAAATATGAATGAATGTTTTTTTTTTTTATTGTAATGGAAAATCAAAAAATTAGTTCTAAAAAAGAAAGACCTTTTCGGAATAAACAAACTAAAAAAAAAAGATAATACTCTTCTTTTTTCACTAGTAATTTGGTCATATCACATTTGACTAATCTTAAAATCTTGTTTTGAAATATTTGAAATATTTGTGAA